AAAAAATAAGACTAAAGTATATGCTTTAGGTCAACATATATCTATGTCTGCTCACAAAGCACGAAAAGTAGTTGATCAGATTCGTGGTCGTTCCTACGAGGAAACACTTATGATACTAGAACTCATGCCTTATCGAGCATGTTATCCTATTTTTAAATTAGTTTATTCTGCTGCAGCAAATGCTAGTCACAATATGGATTTCAAGAAAGGAGAGTTAATTATTAGTAAAGCCGAAGTCAACGAAGGTACTACTGTAAAAAAATTAAAACCCCGAGCTCGAGGACGTGGTTATCCGATAAAACGACCTACTTGTCATATAACCATTGTGGTGAAAGATATATCCATACCTGAAGAATACGATTATAATTATCTATAATTAAATAGAATTAATATGATTAATAAAAAATATATCTTATGGTAAAAAAAAGAATGTATATAAATAAATACACGAATATGTCGTATCTTGATATGTATAGTAGTGAGGGAGCATGGGACAAAAAATAAATCCACTTGGTTTCAGACTTGGTACAACCCAAAGTCATCATTCCCTTTGGTTTACACAAGCAAAAAACTATTCTGAAGGTTTACAAGAAGATAAAAAAATACGGGATTTTATCCAAAATTATGTACAAAAAAATATGAGAATAGCTTCTGGTGTCGAGGGAATTGCACATATAGAGATTCAAAAAAGAATCGATCTGATTCAAATCATAATCTATATGGGATTCCCGAAGTTATTAATAGAAGGTAAATCACGCAGACTCGAAGAATTACAGATGAATGTACAAAAAGAATTAAATTGTGTAAACCGTAAACTCAACATTTCTATTACAAGAATTGCAAAACCTTATGGAAACCCTAACATTCTTGCAGAATTTATAGCTGGACAATTAAAAAATAGAGTTTCATTTCGTAAGGCGATGAAAAAAGCTATTGAATTGACTGAACAGGCGGATACAAAAGGAATTCAAATACAAATTGCAGGTCGTATTGACGGAAAAGAAATTGCACGTGTTGAATGGATCCGAGAAGGTAGGGTTCCCCTACAAACAATTCGAGCAAAAATTGATTATTGTTCCTATCCAGTTCGAACTATCTATGGGGTATTAGGGATCAAAATTTGGATATTTCTAGACGGAGCCTAATAAACCTTCAGTTTCGTTTCTGTTCTATACTAATGATTGAAGAAAAAAAAGATTTCATTCTTTGTCTAATCAAGCCAAACAAAAAGAAAAACTTCGACAATTCTATAGGGTTGAATAAAAAGTAGATTAACCATTTGATATAATTGCTATGCTTAGTGTGTGACTCGTTGATTTTTTTAAGGTTATCAAAAAAAAAGACTGATCCATAGTGTCAACTAAGAACTATAGAACTAATAACCAACTCATCGCTTCGCATTATCTGGATAAAAAGAAACAGTTCCGATAGGATCTATTGGTCATATCATTGTAGCAACTGAACTCTTTTGTTGCATAAACAGAAAAACAAATCGGATTATGGGTTTGAGTTGTAAAGCGCAATTTACTAAGGATGTGGATAAGTGGGATGGTGAGAGAAAGAGAGAAAAAATAGCAATGATATATGATTCCAATCTAATATGTAAGGTCTCTAAATAATCGCAGAAAAAACAATGTATCTAATAAAGCATCAATATTGAGATTCATCCCTAATTTGTTGATAGAACAAAAAAAAGAGCTTCGAGCCAAGAAAGATTAAGAGGATTGACTCAAGAACAAAGTCTACGAAAAGCTCCATTGTAAAATTCAGACCTAACCATTAAGAGAGAAGCGATGGGAACGACGGAACCCATGAATGCAGAAGATTCTCTTGAACATGAATCCTAATTATTCATTGGGTGGGATGGCGGAACGAACCAGGAACCTTTTCATTGATTCTGAAAAGTGCTAGGCTAACCCAACAACGGAACTAGATATTGAAAGAGTAAATATTCGCCCGCGAAAATTTGATTTTATTGGATTGTTCAATTTTAAGCGATCCGATACGATAAAAAGAAACGGAAAGTAAAAATTCGTTAGGCTATAAAAAAAGATGATCCATAAAAACTCGAATTATCTATAACTATAAATATATATATTTAGTTATAGAATAGAGCAAAAAAAGTCTAGAAGAATTTGAAATAAACTAGATAAAATTTGAAAGAATCCATGGATTCAGTGTATTTTTCATTACTTACATAGATGGATATATAAATTTACTATTTATCAATCTTTTCTTTTGATTCGCGAGGAGCTGGATGAGAAGAAACTCTCATGTCCAGTTCTGGAGTAGAGATGGAATTGCGAAACAACCATCAACTATAACCCCAAAAGAACCAGATTTCGTAAACAACATCGAGGAAGAATGAAAGGAATATCTTATAGAGGTAATAGTCTTTGTTTCGGTAGATATGCTCTTCAGGCACTTGAACCTACTTGGGTCACATCTAGACAAATAGAAGCAGGGAGACGAGCAATGACACGAAATGTACGTCGTGGTGGAAAAATCTGGGTACGTATATTTCCAGATAAACCAGTTACAGTAAGACCTGCAGAAACACGTATGGGGTCGGGTAAGGGATCCCCCGAATATTGGGTAGCTGTCGTGAAACCGGGTAGGATACTTTATGAAATAGGGGGAGTAGCGGAAAATGTAGCTAGAAAAGCTATTCAAATAGCAGCATCCAAAATGCCTATACAAACTCAATTTATTCTTTCGGACTAGAAATGTAAAATGAAAGGCAAGAAGTCTTTCTTTCCTTTGGGCTAACAAAAAACAATTGCGGGTTTCTTTTTTGGACAAAAAATATTTCTTTTTTTTTTCTGCGCCCCTTTTGCATTTTTAAAATAGATTAAAAAATGATATGATCCAACCCCAGACCCTTTTGAATGTAGCGGACAACAGCGGGGCGCGAAAATTGATGTGTATTCGAATCATAGGAGCTAGTAATCGCCGATATGCTCATATTGGTGACATTATTGTTGCTGTGATCAAAGAAGCAGTACCAAATATGCCTCTAGAAAGATCCGAAGTGATCAGAGCTGTAATTGTACGTACTTGTAAAGAACTCAAACGTGATAACGGTATGATAATACGATATGATGACAATGCTGCAGTTGTCATTGATCAAGAAGGAAATCCTAAAGGAACGAGAATTTTTGGTGCGATTGCACGAGAATTGAGACAGTTAAATTTTACTAAAATAGTTTCATTAGCCCCCGAGGTATTATAAAACAAAACCGCGAGATAATTATAGTAAAATTGACTTGAATGAAATCGATTAATTATTAGTAGATTATGTCTCACGTATATACCTTTAATAATTTAAAAAGAGCATGTTTATTATATCCAAATTTTGAGAAACCACTAATTTTAGTTCATCATGGGTAGAGACACTATTGCTGATATAATAACTTCTATACGAAATGCTGACATGAATAGAAAAGGAACAGTTCGAATAGCATCTACTAACATCACTGAAAACATTGTTAAAATACTTTTAAGAGAAGGTTTTATCCAAAATGTGAGGAAACATCGGGAAAACCAAAAATATTTTTTTGTTTTAACCCTTCAACATAGAAGAAATAGTAAAGGAGGATATAGAACTGTTTTAAATTTAAAAAGGATAAGTCGACCCGGCCTACGAATCTATTCTAACTACCAACGCATTCCTAGAATTTTAGGTGGGATGGGAATTGTAATCCTTTCTACTTCTCAAGGTATAATGACAGACCGAGAGGCTCGACTAGAAAGAATCGGCGGAGAAATTTTGTGTTATATATGGTAATCCTTCTAATATCCGAATTAGATCTGAAACCTCTTATTTGTGAAAAAAAAAAGCGCAAGGAAGGGTTGTCTAATATCACTCTTCCTCCATCAGTTGATACACCAAGGAGGTTTTACCTCAAATGACAGAACAAAAGTGGGTTCATGAAGGTTTAATTATTGAATCACTTCCCAATGGTATGTTCCGGGTTCGTTTAGATAATGATGACCTAATTCTAGGTTATGTTTCAGGAAGGATCCGGCGTAGTTTTATACGGATCCTACCAGGAGATAGAGTCAAAATTGAAGTAAGTCGTTATGATTCAACTAGAGGACGCATAATTTATAGAATTCGCAATAAGGATTCGAAGGATTCGATCGATTAGATGGTTTTTTATTTTACCCTTCAACATTATTTTCGGGAGGATACAATTTCAGATTCCAAATTTCAGGAAACTTAGTTTCTTCCAAGAATCAATTCATAATTAAGGTAAGGAATGAAAAATATGAAAATAAGAGCCTCTGTTCGTAAAATTTGTGAAAACTGTCGACTGATCCGCAGGCGCGGCCGAATTATAGTAATTTGTTCCAACCCGAGACATAAGCAAAGACAAGGCTAATCTTTCGAAAATAACTCTCTAAAGAACCCTAAGGACAAAAAAAATAAAGGATTCGTTTTGACATGAAATGGATATATCCATATACCTCTGACTCATATTTATGAGATGATAAAATATGGCAAAACCTATACCAAAAATTGGTTCACGCAAAACCGGGCGTCTTAGCTCACGTAAGAGTGGACGCAGAATTCCAAAGGGAGTTATTCATGTTCAAGCAAGTTTCAACAATACCATTGTGACTGTTACAGATGTAAGGGGTCGGGTAATTTCTTGGTCCTCGGCCGGTACTTGTGGATTCAGGGGTACAAGAAGAGGAACACTATTTGCTGCTCAAACCGCAGCAGGAAATGCTATGCGTACAGCAGTGGATCAAGGTATGCAACGAGCAGAAGTTATGATAAAAGGTCCCGGTCTTGGAAGAGATGCAGCATTACGAGCTATTCGTAGAAGCGGTATACTATTAAGTTTCGTACGAGATGTAACCCCGATGCCACATAATGGCTGTAGACCCCCGAAAAAAAGGCGTGTGTAGAACTAAACACTGAAGAGATTCCAAGAGAAATAAATGATTCAATGATCTGATCAAATAATATTACTATGGTTCGAGAGAAAGTC